GTGTGAATCAATGGGTCCTAATAATTCCTAAAAGTGAAAGATAGTATTATTTTCACACAATTCAATTATATGTAAAATCTAGAAACCTTTTTATGGTTCAATTTTTTTTGTACTTTCATTTACTTCAAAAATCAAATAATTGATTGGGCGTACAAAAAATAACATAAAATAAAAAAATAAATAGTATAATTATATAAATACTATATCTATATATTCTAATATATAGATATAGTATTTGATGAAAGAAACAGAACATAGTTGGAACAATACAATCAATATTATATTCGCAATGCAACCATTGTTACATTAGATCCAAAACAAAGGTTCTTTCTTGACCAAACTACAAGACAGAACTCCTTGACTTGATATGGAAAAGCAGAATCAGAATATAGAATAGAAGCTAAACGGATAAGGGAAGTTGTTCTTCTTTGAATCGAGGTAGATCGTGGAACACTTGTTCTTCTGATTTGAAATATTATGGGCAATTAATCAACCTATTACTGTACTGAAACCGAACTGAATCCGATGGTTTAAAATAAATATAAAATTAAATAAAAAAATAGAAAAATTTTTTTCATTAAAAGTTAAAAGAAAGTTGGTATCAAGTCGTTTTTTACAAAATGGGCTAGATCCTATTGAAAAAGAAATGCTCAAAATTGAAGTTATTTTCTAATTTCATTCTTTTATTCCAAAATTACTTAACTTAAAACTTCAATTTTATTTTTGAATGAAATTAGATGACACGGTTAAGTTAGTTATTATTACTATTTCTTTATTCAACTCACGAACAAATTTCACAATGAATCTATTCATTCAGAATCACAGGGTTGGTCGATGCCACCGCGGATAAATCCATTTTTTCTACCTAGATTTTTTATTATGTAATTTGTAATCCTATTTTTTTAGTGCTATCTATAATGAAATGATTGATGAATCAAGAACTTTCAATTAGAACTAAAGAAATTCTGTCATGTCAATTGATTTTTTCTTACCGGTGTATCTGAAAAAATTGAAACTTAGGTAAGTGTTTTATCAACATATGTAGCAAAAGATATCTAATTTAGCTCTTTCATGCTTACTATAACTAGTTATTTCGGTTTTCTATTGGCTGCTTCAACTATAACTCCAGCTCTATTGATTGGTTTGAACAAGATACGACTTATTTGAAATGAATAAACAAATTCATAAAAATAAGTATTTATCCTTCGGGTATTCTACGATTCCTTCCTGTATCAATTGTTAATTCTTGGTCATATTTGGAACTCCTGGTCGTTGAGATTCACAGATTTTTAAGATTAATATTTAGGGATAGATCTTACCTTTCTTTTTATCTCCTTAAACAAATCGAAATGATTGAAGTTTTTTTATTCGGAATCGTCTTAGGTCTAATTCCTATTACTTTAGCAGGATTATTTGTAACTGCGTATTTACAATATAGACGCGGTGATCAGTTGGACCTTTGATTGCATTTTTTTTTTGATTGACCTCCTGCAAGGAGGAGGTCAAATTCAAGTTGCAATTCAACCGGGTTTTGGAAGGAATCACGCTCTGTAGGATTTGAACCTACGACATCGGGTTTTGGAGACCCGCGTTCTACCGAACTGAACTAAGAGCGCTTTCTTATGGCGGAAGATATGATTGTAAATAAAAGAATTTTTTTTTTTTATTTTTGTATCCCCAATGTGTCTTGCATACATTGGGGATACAAAAATGAAAGATTATGTTCAATCTTATTTAGTTGAGTGAGATCAATTAATCCCTCGTTACCATCCATAGGAGAAGTAATAGGTAGGGATGACAGGATTTGAACCCGTGACATTTTGTACCCAAAACAAACGCGCTACCAAGCTGCGCTACATCCCTTTTTAAAAGTTTTGTACAGTGTCATTGTACAAAATCCATGTCTTGTTTTCCACACTGTTTTCTATCCATATACAATCTTATTGTCATTTCTTCTTTTTGGTTTCATATAATTCATATAATAAAATAATAAAGAATTATATACATCTGAAACTTAACGTATAAAAAAAATGAATATTTATGGGTAATGTTTAGTAAGAGGGGGGCCTTTTTTCTTTTTTAGGAATAGGGGTAGTAGGAAAATCTCATCTACTGTTCATTGTATATATTCATTTTTATTAGGAATTCCGTACAAAAACAAAACGATCTTGAACTACATACAGCGTTAACCATATATGCATTACAATAAAGAAGGAGGATTTGCAATGCGAGATATAAAAACATATCTCTCCACAGCACCTGTGTTAACTACTCTATGGTTTGGGTCTTTAGCAGGTCTATTGATAGAAATTAATCGTTTATTCCCAGATGCTTTGTCATTCCCTTTTTTTTCATTCTAGTTATTGATATGCAAAAAATGAAGAAAATTTGAGATACAATTCTACATGACTAAAATTTCGCTCTCCTTTTTCAGTTCTTTAAGATAGGGAGGAAAGAGAAGGAAAAAGTGTATAGAACTCCCGCCACAAAAATCCAATGGATCTAAGATCCTATTTTGGAGAACAGAAATGGAAAGAGATCCAGTCTAAGGTCTAAGGTAAATAAAAGTTCTACGAAATCATAGCATAGAAAAAAAAATACTTAAACGAAATACTATACTGGGATTAGGACTGGGATTAGGATAGGAATAATTGATAATTAGAAAAAATTGTATTACTTATATTACTTATTACTATAATTTACTATAATAATAATATTACCTTACTATATATATAATTTAGTTTAGTATATAATATTTAAAAAATATTTAATATTAATTAGAATTACAATAAAATCTTTAAGAAAGAAATTCCATTTTTCTAGAATTCCTAATTAGTAACTTCTATTGATATTATTTATTGATATTATTGATTTTTTTACTTTTTTGTTCTTTTCGTCTTCTTAAGTTCATTAAGTTCGGGTAGAAAATAGACAAGTTAAGTCGATCAAACAAAAATTCAAAGGGGGTTCATGGCTAAGGGTAAAGATGTCCGAGTTAGAGTTATTTTGGAATGTACCAGTTGTATCCAAAATAGTGTCAATAAGGAATCGCGGGGCATTTCTAGATATACTACTCAAAAGAATCGACACAATACACCCAGTCGATTAGACTTGAGAAAATTTTGTCGCTATTGTCACAAGCATACGATTCATGGGGAAATAAAGAAATAGGAACGTGTGTATGATCTTTCAAAGGAGCAGGAAAAGAAAGAACTTAACATATATACATTTAGATAATATACAAAAAAACTTATTTCAGTCGGATCTGAAATGAATAAAGAAACAGAATTTTAGAAAAGAGATAAGGAATAAACCATGGATAAATCTAAGCAACCTTTTCGTAAATCTAAACGATCTTTTCGTAGGCGTTTTCCCCCAATTGAATCGGGGGATCGAATTGATTATAGAAACATGAGTTTAATTAGTCGATTTATTAGTGAACAAGGAAAAATATTATCTAGACGGGTAAATAGATTGACCTTGAAACAACAACGATTAATTACTATTGCTATAAAACAAGCTCGTATTTTATCTTTGTTACCTTTTCTTAATAACGAAAAACAGTTTGAGAGAGTGGAGTCAATCCCTAGAACTACGGGTTCTAGAACCAGAAATAAATAAAATAGATATACTTTTCCATTGATTCAAAATTCCAATCGGAACTCAAGCTCAGATTGATGTTATGTTATAAAAAACAACAAATAGGGAACGAAGAAATCTTTTTTTTTGTTTTGAAAGATGTTCATTCATTCCTACTATTTAATCTTAATTTATTCTTATCTTTCTTAACTTAATACATACTTAATTTTATTAATTTATTTATCTTCTATCTTCCCGGAGTCATTCTCCGGGGAATTCCATTTTGTTTCAATCATTCTTATAATATATTCTATATTCTATTTAGAAACTCTTTTATTTGATAATCTTATTGGAAATCATGTAAAGACAGTTCTTATTTGATATAGCTATTTGCGCAAGTATTTTACGATTAAGAAGCAATTGTTTCTTGTACAGATTGTGTATTAATCTACTATAACTATGGAATACCCCCTTCTCGCGAACTGCTGCATTTATCCGAGTGATCCACAAACGACGAAAATCTCTTTTTTGCCTGCCCCTATCCCGATAAGAGGAAACCAAAGCTCTCATTTTCTGTTGAGTAGCGGTTCGGGTAAGTCTTGAATGAGCCCCTATAAAGGTTGATGCAAATAAACGAATTTTTGTTCGGCGTCTCCGAGCTATATATCCTCGTCTAACTCTGGTCATTGAATCAAATTTAACTTTAATGAATAACTAATTGATTTATCTTCTTTCAGTCATTCTTTTATCCCTCGTTGATTTATAACAAAACGGATTCTTCCAATATATGAAATCCAAATTCCAATGGCTTTTGCTACTATGACCTTCCCAACCACGATTTTTTATTCCTTACAGATATTTTATCTGGTGGAAATAAAAAATTCTAGCGATATTAAATAAATAAAAGAAAAAAATAGTGGGTTCCATCGTTTTTATGGTTACTTCGTAAACGGTGAGGTCTTCTCTATACACCGGAGCCTACTCTTTTCTTTCATTTAATCAAATGTTATTTATTGTGAACTTGTATAGTTCATTTTCTTTGGCTCTACCGATCAATTATACAGTAATAGTTCTTTTCACAAAAAAGCTATCTATACAGTGACGGCGCTTAATTATGAAAGTTGGCTAGGTAGCTGACCTTGTTAGTCCGTTCTTTCAAAAAAAAAAAAAAGGAACATAACCTTTTTGCTTCTTTCTTATTATTTCCTCCGCTTAATGGATAACTATTTGCTACCAATGGGGAATTGCTTCTCATCTCAAATTAAGGTGATTGGATTTGCACCAATGGAAACCATAAATTTCATACACAAAATTTCATACACAAAAAAGATAGGTATATGATAGATCTTCATTTTTAGATAGTAAACGGCTTTTTCCACTATATCTATCCTATTTATTGGTATTGCGAAAATTGTTTCATTTGTTCGAACTCATGATCTAAACGAGTCGCACATACACCCTAGTACATGTTCCCCGACGCTGAGGACATCCTCGAAGCGCAGGGGATTTCGTGATATTTCTTATTGGCTGTCTTGTGTTTCTAATAAGTTGTTTAATTGTCGGCATATCATATATATATAATAAAATAGATTGGTTTCGATCAATCTTAACCCGATGATTGATGATTATGAATTATTTCTATTCAATATCAAATCATGGAAACTTGGAATTATGCTTTGAAACGGAATCATGTATTTACACGAAATCCCCAGTATTTTCATTTTCGACCGCTACAAGATCAACAATGCCATGAGCTTGGGCTTCTGTTGCTGACATAAAAACATCCCTTTCCATGTCTTCGGATATAACCCATAAAGGGTTGCCTGTTCTTTGTACATAAACCTTTGTAAGGGTTTCGCGAAGTTTCAGCAGTTCTTCCGCTTCCAGGATAAATTCTCCTGCTTGCGCCTCATAAAAAGAACTAGCAGGTTGGTGAATCATAACCCTGATAATGTTGATATAACATCATGCATGAATGCTTCTTCTATTTCGCACGATTGGGCTAAAGTAAGGGATAAAAAAAACAAGAAGAAAAAAAATAGAATTGAACAGCCGTACGGGCATTTTTTGCACATTGCATACGGCTCTGCAATGGAATTTCTTTTTTCCGGCCCTTCTATTCTATCGAAGAAAAAAATCCATTCGATCCAGATCGTTGAATAATCCATTTACCACCCTTCCTTTCGTATTGTAGGAGTTAAAAAATACTATGATGGTTCTGTTGCTTTCTATATTTATCTTGTCTGTGATTTAGCAATCCCAAAGTTTCTTTTTGATACGATCAAATAAGGAAAAATGATCTTTTTTCATTTTCATACTCTTTCCTTTTCGAAACATAAAAATGAAAAAGGGACTTCTGGTGTGGAAGAAAAATAGTTTGTGACGCTGAAATGTACTCCCAACACATAAGATCAAATCTTAAATAAACTTTGTTTCATACTACTATCTCGATACAAAATCTCGTGTTAAAAAAAAAACAATAATTATATATAGTTTGTTCATATCGAACTCGAAATGCCATGCTATTATTACCTATTATTCACATTCGATATGGCGAAGGCATAGTCTTCTTCTTTTTTTTTTTCAAATAAAAAAACTCATTGGCGCCAAGCGTGAGGGAATGCTAGACGTTTGGTAATTTCTCCTCCGACCAGGATAAAAGATCCCATTGAAGCAGCTAATCCCATGCATATTGTATGTACGTCGGGCGAAACAAATTGCATAGTATCATAAATGGCTATTCCTGGTATTACCCAACCCCCGGGGGAGTTTATAAACAAATAAAGATCTTTAGTATCGTCTTCTATACTGAGATATACCATGAGACCAACAAGTTGATTTGAGATCTCGCTATCAACTTCTTGTCCTAAAAAAAGTAATCTTTCTCGATAAAGTCGGTTGATTAGGACAAAATTGTACCCCTTTTAAACCGTACGTGCATCTTTGGATACATACGGTTCAAAAAAATTGCGAAAAAAGAATCAATGTGTCGATTCCAATCCTATCTCTTTTTCTAATGAAGGGGTTTTTCTTTTTTTTTTTTCAAAAAAAACATGAGCCCCCTCCTTAAAAAAAAAAAGAATTTACTGAACTTATTTATTTAATTAACCTTCATTGATGTATTGTTTCGTCGAGATTCAAATCCCGATGTCATTTTCTTGTTTCTGGATGGGTCCTTATCCATTTTTTTAGGTTCATGTTCTACTCCGGGGAAAGATCCATCCGAATTCTATTTGCACATATAGGACAAATGCTCTCAATACCACTTCTTTATTGCTACGATTTTTTTTCAATTCCTCCCAAACTATTCGATGTATTCATGATACTGGTTTTCTGGGGAGTTTGAGACCACCCCTATCTTATATATAACTAAGTACTAAGAATCGTCTATGCTATAAGTGGTAATTGTACATATATTATTATTACCAATTTTTTTACCAATTTGGTATTTTCTGAACAGAGCCTGGATATTTCATTTTCTTAGTCCAAGTCAACCATAAATTATTCTAATTGATAATATTGATCCTCAATATAAATTGATCTAATTTCATTTCACGCTCCGAATGATTGATTCTTCAATGAATACAGTATTTCTTTTTTGTTTTGGGCGAAACAGAGGATATCTCGATCGGCGAAGAAAACGGGCAAATCCCGTATGACCCAATATGTTTGACAAGTCGTACTATACGTCAACCCAAACAGCATCTTCCTCTCCAGGGCTCCGAAAAGGTACTTTTGGAACACCAATAGGCATTAAATTAAAGAAAAAAATTAAGTACTATACTTCACTTTAATACGGAAACGTAAGAATAAGTTTATTGTCTTCATCATATTTTTTTTCTATTTTTTCTAGTTTATACATAAATTGGATTGGAAGATTTTTTTAGAGAAAGACAGAATGAAAAAAAAGAAATAAAAATTTTAATGAGAAATTTTAATGAAGGGGGCGCTCGTTCGAAAAATAAACAACTATCCATGCTTCGTTCCCACGCAATGGGAGCATTGCGTATTGACACTTATCGGGTATAGAATAGATCTGCTTCTCATTGTTCTTACGACTAGAATTTTTCCGTTATTTTCAACGGAATAGAATAAATAGTAACCTTTTCTCATACGGAATCCGCTGAAAAGTACAAGTACATAGTATATTCCAATGCGATAAAGTTACATAGTGTCTATTTTTCTTTGATAAAGGGGTATTTCCATGGGTTTGCCTTGGTATCGTGTTCATACTGTCGTATTGAATGATCCCGGTCGATTGCTTTCTGTCCATATAATGCATACGGCTCTAGTTTCGGGTTGGGCCGGTTCGATGGCTCTATACGAATTAGCGGTTTTTGATCCCTCTGATCCTGTTCTTGATCCAATGTGGAGACAAGGTATGTTCGTTATACCCTTCATGACTCGTTTAGGAATAACCAATTCGTGGGGGGGTTGGAGTATTTCAGGAGGAACTATAACGAATCCGGGTATTTGGAGTTATGAAGGCGTGGCAGGGGCACATATTGTGTTTTCCGGCTTGTGCTTTTTGGCGGCCATCTGGCATTGGGTGTATTGGGACCTAGAAATATTCTGTGATGAACGTACGGGAAAACCCTCTTTGGATTTACCCAAGATCTTTGGAATTCATTTATTTCTCTCAGGGGTGGCTTGCTTTGGCTTTGGTGCATTTCATGTAACAGGCTTATATGGTCCTGGAATATGGGTGTCCGATCCTTATGGACTAACTGGAAAAGTACAATCTGTAAGTCCAGCGTGGGGCGCGGAAGGTTTTGATCCTTTTGTTCCGGGGGGAATCGCCTCCCATCACATTGCTGCGGGTACGCTGGGCATATTAGCGGGCCTATTCCATCTTAGTGTCCGTCCGCCTCAACGTCTATACAAAGGATTACGTATGGGAAATATTGAAACTGTACTTTCTAGTAGTATCGCTGCTGTTTTTTTTGCAGCCTTTGTTGTTGCTGGAACTATGTGGTATGGCTCAGCAACTACCCCAATCGAGTTATTTGGTCCCACTCGTTATCAGTGGGATCAGGGATACTTCCAGCAAGAAATATATCGAAGAGTTGGTGCCGGACTAGCCGAAAATCTGAGTTTATCGGAAGCTTGGTCTAAAATTCCCGAAAAATTAGCTTTTTATGATTACATTGGGAATAATCCGGCAAAAGGAGGATTATTCAGAGCGGGCTCCATGGACAGCGGGGATGGAATAGCTGTTGGATGGTTAGGACATCCCGTCTTTAGAGATAAAGAAGGGCGTGAGCTTTTTGTACGTCGTATGCCTACTTTTTTTGAAACATTCCCGGTAGTTTTGGTAGATGGGGATGGGATTGTGAGGGCAGATGTTCCTTTTCGAAGGGCAGAATCAAAGTATAGTGTTGAACAAGTGGGCGTAACCGTTGAGTTCTATGGTGGTGAACTCAATGGAGTCAGTTATAGCGATCCCGCTACTGTGAAAAAATATGCTAGACGTGCACAATTAGGTGAAATTTTTGAATTAGATCGGGCTACTTTGAAATCCGATGGTGTTTTTCGTAGCAGTCCGAGGGGTTGGTTCACTTTTGGGCATGCTACGTTTGCTTTGCTCTTCTTTTTCGGACACATTTGGCATGGCGCTAGAACCTTGTTCAGAGATGTTTTTGCTGGGATTGATCCAGATTTGGATGCTCAAGTGGAATTTGGAACATTCCAAAAACTGGGGGATCCAACTACAAGGAGACAGGTAGTTTGATGCAAGATTGTTCTGGTATCTTTCGCCTCTATTTTTTTATTTGAGTAGGGTACCTGAAAAATATTGACTCGAATCACCTTCTTTTCTTTGATTCTTTCCCTTTTTTATATGGTATGGTAAATGATCCCACCCAAACGAATAGGTGTGAAAGCTATAATTGTAAACCACGATCGAATTTATGGAAGCATTGGTTTATACATTCCTTTTAGTCTCGACTTTAGGGATAATTTTTTTCGCTATCTTTTTTCGAGAACCACCTAAGGTTCCGACTAAAAAATGAAATGATTTTTCATTATATTAACTGAAGTAATGAGCCCCCATATCAGGAGGCTCGTTACTTCAATTGGTTTAGTCTCCGTGTTCTTCGAATGGATCTCTTAGTTGTTGAGAGGGTTGCCCAAAAGCAGTATATAAGGCGTACCCTGTAAAGCTTACAAGTAAACCAGATATGAAGATGGCGACTAAGGTTGCTGTTTCCATTTTTAGATAATTTCAAGATCACAATGGATCTACGATAAGATCGTTTATTTACAACTACAACGGAAAGGTATACAAAGTCAACAGATCTCAACCAATGATTAAATTAAATAGGATTTATGGCTACACAAACCGTTGAGGGTAGTTCTAGATCTAGGCCAAGACAAACTGCCGTAGGGAAGTTATTGAAACCTTTGAATTCGGAATATGGTAAAGTAGCTCCGGGCTGGGGGACTACACCACTTATGGGAGTCGCAATGGCTCTATTTGCGATATTTCTATCTATTATTTTGGAAATTTATAATTCTTCCGTTTTACTGGATGGAATTTCAATGAGTTAGGTTCATAAGAACTATCAAGCCCTAGTTTTTCAACCAAAAAAATTACTTAAGGCTCGGATTTATAGACCATTCTGGTAGTTCGACTGTGGAATTTTCTTGTTTCGGTATTTTCGGAATATGAGTGTGTGACTTGTTATAATTGATCCTATTGATAATACAGAGAATGGTCCTGTCATCTCTATCAAGATGATTCTATCTCGTCGGATATTTATTCTAATATCTGAAGCACGGAATATATCGAATAGATCAAGAAAAGAAATATTTGAACTATGATTCATACCTACAATTCAGACCTCGTAACCGGACTCAAAAAAAGCAATTTCAGATAAGTATTTTCTATCCTAAATCAAACGATTTTTCTTTTTTTAGACTTTTTTTTTTCATTTTGTCCGAAGGACAACTCTTTCTCTGGATCTTGTTGAGTCATTATATTCACTCATTAAATCATTAAATATGATGATCAAACGGTTTTTACTCAGAGAACCTTTGAATTTAGTTTGAGGCTAAATCATCGTGGTTCTAGTATGAATCTGAGGTTTTAATTTATTCTATTCATAGGGTCGCAACAAGAGAATTCCTATCATATAGTAAAACAAGAGTTGATCCGCATTATGTTTATGCACAAAAAAACAACAAACAAATAAATTAAATAACAAATAAAAATAGGAAAGAGAAAATTCAAGAAGCCTGTAACGATCAATATAAAGAAAGACGAATGAGCTAACTTGAGATTTTTGGCATTATCATCACAAACAAAGAAGAGATTTCGGATTTTTTTACTTCCTATCTTCGATACAAATTGAATCAAGCGGCTAAGAAGTTTTGAACTGTCCATTACATATCCGTTGAAATCAGTATTTGTGTGTTTCTGTTTGAGCCGTATGAGACGAAATTCTCATATACGGTTCTCGGGGGGGGGGTCCTCTTGAATTACCTATCTCAATAAAGTATATGATTGGCTCGAGGAACGTCTCGAAATTCAAGCGATTGCGGATGATATAACTAGTAAATATGTTCCTCCTCATGTCAACATATTTTATTGTCTAGGGGGGATCACACTTACTTGTTTTTTAGTACAAGTAGCCACGGGTTTTGCTATGACTTTTTACTATCGTCCAACCGTTACGGAGGCTTTTTCCTCTGTTCAATACATAATGACTGAGGCCAACTTCGGTTGGTTAATCCGATCAGTTCATCGATGGTCCGCAAGTATGATGGTTCTAATGATGATTCTGCACGTATTTCGTGTGTATCTTACGGGCGGGTTTAAGAAACCTCGCGAATTAACTTGGGTTACAGGTGTAGTTCTGGCTGTCTTGACTGCATCTTTTGGTGTAACTGGTTATTCCTTACCTTGGGACCAAATTGGTTATTGGGCAGTAAAAATCGTGACAGGTGTACCCGAAGCAATTCCTGTAATAGGATCACCTTTGGTAGAGTTATTACGTGGAAGTGCTAGTGTGGGCCAATCCACCTTGACTCGTTTTTATAGTTTACACACTTTTGTGTTGCCTCTTCTTACTGCTGTATTTATGTTAATGCACTTCCCAATGATACGTAAGCAAGGTATTTCGGGTCCTTTATAGAGTATAATAGAGTATAGAGAAAACAGATCATAAATGTTTGTAATTTATCATATATTGTATCGGGGAGGACCAATAGTATTTCATTGCTACAAATATGGATTATTGAAAAAATAAGACATGTTATTTGGATACTTCTCTTCAACTGCGAAGTATTGTATTTTTTATTTGATACGAATAGTTGAAGTGAATTCTCCGAAGAGAGGATGGATTATGGGAGTGTGTGACTTGAACTATTGATTAGGCCATGCCGATATATGATTTTATCCGCCACGTTGGAATTTACAACCAAATGTGTCTCCGCATCCAACCACCACGTAAATCAACATAGGTTAGGCCGGTTCACTTGAGGAGAATCTTTTCTATGATCATACCCGAATTATGTCATGCATGAACAGGCTTCGTAAGATCCCGTAGAATAGAATAAGTAATTAATGTGGCACGACCCAATGTTTTATCTATTCCATTTACTTATTTATAGTATGGAAATGCATTCATTTCCTCTGCATCGATCCTGATTCTATGATACTATCGGAGTGAAATAAGGGATCTAAGGAAGAACAGGGGCTATACTTTATTAGTAACAAGTAAATACTTTGTATGTAAGAAAATTGAGATGTTGGGGGGATAAACGCTAATCAAAAATCAAAAAGACATGAGACAGTCCAAAAAGCACTTGATTATAATAAAATTTGTAAGCCTACTTGGATATTGAGCATTTACCTGTAAGAACGGAATTCTTTGCAATGAATAGTTGCAACTCTGGAAATAGATTCGATTCTGGTAAAT